TATTTACACAGAGGAATGGAAAAAATCGCGGAAAACCGAACTATTATACAATGAGGGAGATAGAAAAAAGAAAAAGAGAGAGATATAGAAAAAAGAAAAAGAGAGAGATGGTAGAAAAGGGGGAGAGATGGGGGAAGAAGATAGGAAGGGGAATAAGGGGGCTCTTTAGGCAGGAGACGGGGGAATTCCTTAAGTTAAGAAAGAAAAAAGAATAAGAACACGGATACATAACATAAAAAATAGAATAAATAAGACGATATTCGCCCTCCCCCTACATATTTAATTTCTTCTCCTATACAAAAACCAGCAAGACCTACTCCATTGGTAATTCCATCAATGACACCCTTATCGAAAAACTGCGTTAGTTCAGTTAATCCTCTTATACCCAGGGTAAAGACCCTAGTATAGAAAATATCTATATAACCACGATTATATGACCAACTGTATATCTTTTTTTTTACTTGATCCGAAAAAAACTTTTTCGGACTCTCTTTTACAAGAGAATTTATTAAATCCAAATTCTGAAAAAAGGAATAAGCGGATCCATAGAAGATATATGCTATGGATAGACCAAACATAGCTAGACTTACAGAAGAAATTGCATTAGTGATAAATTCATATGAATTTATGGAAGAATTAGAACTTTCCTGGAAAAAGTTTATTGAGGGAGTTAACCACTTTGATAATATGGTTAACTCCGCTATTCCATTATCCATTACTCCATTATCAAAATGGATTCCTATGGATCCAATGAACAAAGTAAAAAGCAGTAATATAAAAAGAGGGAATAGCATAGTATTTCCCGTTTCATGAGGATAAACAAAAGTGTTTTTAGCCCCAAAGGAAGTACTAAAGGACCCTATCCTATTTCTTGTATTACCATGAATTTTGGATATATTTTGTGAAAAAAAAGAAACTCCACTCTTCGTTGTTGATAAAATGAAATCTCTATTCACTCCTTTGGGTATCCTTTTTCCCCATAAGGATATTGAATACAACGAACCCTCTTTAGTGCTACTGTAATTTTGAAAATGAACACGCAGGTACCCATCAAAAGTAAGTAAATATATCCGAAACATATAAAACGCAGTTAATCCTGCAGTAAAAGAGGCTATTATTCCAAAAAAGGGTGAATACAACCAACTATTACTAAGGATTTCATCTTTGGACCAGAAGCAAGCAAGAGGTGGAATACCACAAAGAGAAAGCGTACCCCATAAAAAAGTAGTTCTTGTAATTGGAACGTATTTTCTTAAACCACCCATAAGAACCATATTCTGACTTTTATCTGGTGAATATCCAACAAGAGGTTCCATTGAATGAATAATGGATCCGGATCCCAAGAACAATAAAGCTTTCGAATAAGCATGAGTGATCAAATGGAATAAAGCAGCTTGATAAGAACCTATACCTAGAGCTAACATCATATAACCCAATTGAGACATTGTAGAATAGGCTAAGCTTCTTTTAATATCTCTCTGAGCAAGAGCTAAAGTAGCTCCTAAGAAGAGTGTTATTGTACCTACTAAAGAAATGAAACTCATTATTAAAGGTAGGGATATGAAAAGAGGAAGAAGTCGAGCTAGAAGAAAAATCCCCGCAGCAACCATAGTTGCTGCGTGTATAAGAGCCGAAATGGGAGTGGGTCCTTCCATAGCATCGGGTAACCATACGTGAAGAGGGAATTGTGCAGATTTCGCAACTGCACCAAGGAATAATAAAAAAGCACACAAAGTAGTAAGTAAGGAATTAATCCCATTATTAGGAATCCAGTTATTAGCTATTTTGAACAAATCCCGAAACTCTAAACTACCTGTTATCCAAAAAAAACCTAAAATTCCTAATAACAGACCAAAATCCCCTACACGATTAGTTACAAAAGCTTTTTGACAAGCACTCGCTGCAATTGGCCGTGTAAACCAAAAGCCTATCAATAAATAGGAACACATTCCCACAAGTTCCCAAAAAAAATAAATTTGTATCAAATTGGAACTAGTAACCAATCCCAACATGGAAGTATTGAAAAAACTTATATAAACAAAAAATCTCAAATATCCTTCATCGTGAGACATATAATCGTCACTATAAATAAGAACGAGGATTCCTACAGTAGTAATTAGTATTAACATAATAGAAGTAAGCGGGTCGATCAAGTATCCAAATTCTAAGGAAAAATCATTATTGACGGTCCAAGACCATAGATATTGATAGATAGAACTTCCATTTATTTGTTGAATAGATAGGTGAACTGAGAATACCATAGCTATACTTAAGAGTAAAACACAAGGAAAAGCCCATATGCGACGAAGATTTTTTGTTGCTGTCGGAATAAGAATAAGTCCAAACCCCATTGACATAATAACTGGAAGTGGGAGAAGAGGGATTACCCATGCATATTGATATGTATGTTCCATAAGAAAAGAAATTGCAATTTTTACTTGAAATTTTTCTAAAAAATAAAATTGTTTCCGATTCACCAAACCAATTCTTATCTCTTTCTGAAGGAATTCAAAAAAATAAGAATAAGACAAAATACTGGAATTCTGAATTTTTCCAAATTTCTCTCATTGAAATAATCAAAAATTCAGAATGGGTTTACTTGGTTAAATTCAAAAAGTTAATTAACTAACTTTGTTACCTAGTTATTACCTAAAGAAGGATATTTGTTAAAATACAAAAAAGGATTGAATCATTTTACTTTCTATTCATTTTTGTATTTCTTTCTATTAAAATGAAGATGAAGCAGCTCTCATGTTTCGTAACTGATTGATTGAATTCCAATGAAAACCTATGTTTATAGGAAATTATCGAATATTCCTTACTTCATATAGAACTGAAATCCTAATGACTAGAATTACCTAAGTTTTAGAATGTCTTGTTTAAGAGACTAAGTATTTTTTTTTTTGTTTTGATTGGAATTCCATTATGGAATACCATTCTGAACTTAATTAACTATTTGAATTTTCCCTTCCTTTTATCCCCCCATCTTATATGGGGGATAGGCCGTAGATCTATATATGGAGTATACTTAATATATAAATTGATTTAAATAGAAAACCTTTGTATATATTCTATATTATTAAAACAAAGTATAAAATATATATGAAAAATATGCTAAAAAATTCTTGTCTTATCCGCATTAGAGAAAATAAAGTAAAAAAGAATTCAGAATTTCAGTTCAGTATCTAAGTATAAATACTAAGAAAAAACAGAAAGAAGAATTGATTTGCGGCAATAGATGTCTTTCACATACAACTAGAAAAAAGTAATCTCCTTTTTGAATGGCAGTTCCAAAAAAACGTACTTCGATGTCAAAAAAGCGTATTCGTAAAAATCTTTGGAAGAAAAAGACTTATTTTTCCATAGTACAATCTTATTCTTTAGCAAAATCAAGATCATTTTCCAGCGGCAGCGAGCATCCAAAACCAAAGGGTTTTTCTGGGCAACAAACAAACAAATAATCTGGTTTTGGAATAATCTGAATTGACCTATCCCAAAGAAATTCCAATTATTTAATATGAATAATTCGGATTAATTAATGAATGTACTTTTATGTGTCGAATTCCTCGGTACAATATTCTTAGAACTAACCCCTCTGATATATAGAACAAAAGTTTTTGGTATACTGTGTCCTAAGTATTCTTTTCCTATCAACGAACTTTTCATAATAGAATCCTCATAATAAAATATGAGGATTCTATTATGAAAAGTAGAGTATTCTTGCAATAGGACTTACAACTTCTACCTATCTTATCAAAAATCCACAAAAAAATAGGTTTAGGCTTGGTAAATCATATTAATAAGGGCATAAAGGCTTTCATTCTAGAAATTTTGCTAAAATCCAAAATTCTTTGTATTTAATGATGAAATTATAGAAATTCTAATGGATAGATTGAAAGATTTTTTTTTATTTCAATGAGAAACTAATTAGAAAAAAATGAGTTCTATATTGCAACTGAGAAAAAACAGTTCCAACTCTTTCAAGCTTTGTTTCTATTGGGCAAAGCAAGAGTTTATTGTTAAAAAAATCCCCAATGATACTACCAAACGAAGTCCATTTTAATGAAGATTCTAATGTTCCTAAATTCTATGGACTCTCCCAATCTCGACGATTTGCGAGAAAATAACTATTATTCTTTTAACTTCCCTATTATTTAAAGTTAGCCGCCATGGTGAAATTGGTAGACACGCTGCTCTTAGGAAGCAGTGCTCAAGCATCTCGGTTCGAGTCCGAGTGGCGGCATTCTCAAAAAAGAATACAATAGATTAGAAAATGGATTCAATTCGAAATTTCCAATTTTGTAATGGGACCTTCTCCTTATGCTATTTGCAACTTTAGAACATATACTAACTCATATCTCTTTCTCAACCATTTCAATTGTGATTACAATTCATTTGATAACCTTATTAGTTCGTGAACTTGGGGGATTACGTGATTCGTCAGAAAAAGGAATGATAGCTACTTTTTTCTCTATAACAGGATTCTTAGTTTCTCGTTGGGCTTCTTCGGGACATTTTCCATTAAGTAATTTATATGAGTCATTGATCTTCCTTTCATGGGCTCTGTATATTCTTCATACGATTCCTAAGATACAGAACTCTAAAAATGATTTAAGCACAATAACTACGCCAAGTACTATTTTAACGCAAGGCTTTGCCACGTCGGGTCTTTTAACTGAAATGCATCAATCCACAATACTAGTACCTGCTCTACAATCTCAGTGGTTAATGATGCATGTCAGTATGATGTTACTAAGCTATGCAACTCTTTTGTGCGGATCCTTATTATCCGCCGCTCTTCTAATCATTAAATTTCGAAAGAATTTCAATTTCTTTTTAGAAAAGAAAAAAAATGTTTTAAATAAAACATTTTTCTTTAGTGAGTTTAGTGAGATTGAATATTTCTATGTAAAAAGAAGTGCTTTAAAAAACACCTCTTTTCCTTCATTTCCAAATTATTACAAATATCAATTAATTGAGCGTTTGGATTCTTGGAGTTATCGTGTCATTAGCCTAGGGTTTACCCTTTTAACCATAGGTATTCTTTGTGGAGCAGTATGGGCTAATGAGGCGTGGGGATCCTATTGGAATTGGGATCCTAAGGAAACTTGGGCATTTATTACTTGGACCATATTCGCAATTTATTTACATAGTAGAACAAATCCAAATTGGAAGGGTACGAATTCCGCACTTGTAGCTTCGATAGGATTTCTTATAATTTGGATCTGCTATTTTGGTATCAATCTATTAGGAATAGGTTTACATAGTTATGGTGCATTTACATTACCATCTAAATGATTACATAACATAAAACCTTCGTGAAATGAAAGTTTTTCCATTTTTGTTTGATTTGAGAACCCTTGAACGCCTTCTCAAAGGGTTCTCAAAAATTCGAGATAGATCTAATTAGACTTTTTTACTTTTTTCTGAATTATTTGGTTTTTCCACTATGGAATATAGAGCGGACTAGTAAAAAAAAAATTATTTAGGATAATAATTGGATAAGAGAGCCTCTACCTTGTCAACCGATAGCGAGAGAACAAAATCTGGATAAATACCAATTCCTATTACTGGTAAAAAGATACAGATTAAAAGAAAGAGTTCTCGTGGTCCAGAATCCACCAAATTTGCGTTTGGAACATGAAAAAGCTTGTATCCATAGAACATCTGGCGTAACATAGATAATAAAAAAATAGGAGTTAATATCATTCCAATTGCCATTACAAAAGTAATTAGCATTTTTGGTATTAACAGAAATTTTGGACTAGTAATTAGTCCAAAAAATACTACTAATTCTGCAACAAAACCGCTCATTCCTGGTAAGGCAAGAGAAGCCATTGAAAAGCTACTAAACATGGTAAAAATTTTCGGCATTGGGATAGATATCCCCCCCAGTTCTTCGAGATAAACAAGACGCATTCTATCACAAGCCGTTCCCGCCAAGAAAAAAAGTGTAGCACCAATAAATCCATGGGATAGTATTTGTAAAATAGCTCCATTGAGTCCAATGTTGGTTATGGAACCAATTCCTATAATTATGAAACCCATGTGAGATACGGAGGAGTAGGCTATTCTTTTTTTGAAATTTCGTTGACCAAGAGAAGTTGAAGCTGCATAGATTATTTGCATCGCTCCTATTATTACCAACCAGGGGGAAAATAGATAATGGGCATGAGGAAACAATTCCATATTGATCCGAATCAATCCGTATGCTCCCATCTTTAATAGGATTCCCGCTAAAAGCATACATGTACTGTAATGCGCTTCCCCATGGGTATCTGGTAACCACGTATGTAGGGGTATAATCGGCAATTTGACAGCATAAGCAATAAGGAAGCCAAAATAAAATAGTATTTCCAATGTTGCAGGGTATGATCGATTAATTAATCTTTCCAAATCTAATCTTGGTTCGTTGGAACCATATAAGCCCATACCTAGAACTCCGATTAAGAAAAAAATGGAACCGCCTGCAGTATACAAAATAAATTTTGTAGCTGAATACAGACGCCTCTTTCCCCCCCACATGGATAAAAGTAAGTAAACAGGAATTAATTCTAACTCCCACATGATAAAAAAAAGTAAAAGGTCTCGCGAAGAAAATAATCCTATTTGACCACTATACATTGCTAGCATCAGGAAATAGAATAATCGCGAATTCCGGGTAACTGGCCAAGCTGCTAAAGTAGCTAAAGTAGTGATAAATCCTGTCAATAAAATAGATCCTAATGAAAGTCCATCGATTCCCAATCTCCAGTGGAAATCAAAGACATCTATCCATTTAGAATCCTCCTTTAATTGGATTAAGGGATCCTCCAATTGGAAATGATAACAGAATGCATAAGTCATTAGAAGGAATTCTAATAAACAAATAGATATAGTATACCACCTAACGATTTTGTTTCCCCTATGAGGTAAAAAGAAAATTAATGAACCTGCAAATATCGGCAAAACAACAAGTATTGTTAACCAAGGAAAATAACTCATGATAAAGTGATAAAGAGAAGATACGTTTTGACCAGAAAAGCCCGTGCTCGAAATAAGCGAGCACAGGCTTCCTCGGTAAAGAGGAATCAGACGATTCAAGTGGAGTTTTTTGTAACGTATCAATAAGATAGAGCCATGCTGCGGGTTGTTTCAGGCCCTAAATAAACGCGGACACTTAAAAAATCTGTTGGGCAGGCAGATTCGCATCTCTTACAACCCACACAATCTTCGGTTCTCGGCGCGGAAGCAATTTGCTTGGCTTTACACCCATCCCAGGGTATCATTTCTAATACATCTGTTGGACAAGCTCGTACACATTGAGTGCATCCTATACATGTATCATAAATTTTTACGGAATGTGACATTGGATCTATAAATTTTCCTTTTCAACATAAAAATTTTCGATCTGGTAAAAATGAAATTAGTACTATATGAGTCATATGTATTGTAGACACCAGACGAAGCAATGGTTTATCCAAACTTCAACAAATAAATAAATAAAATAATGCAATATATTTCTTAATCCGTTTGTGAGAAAGCGTGAAAAGAGCCAAGAGACTTGAATTTTTGGCTTCAACAATCATAATTATACGAATTGTACATACGAATTCGAATTAGCCAATTTATTGGCTATCGTCTTTTCAATATAAATTATTGCAATATTCAAATTGCAATATCAATGAATTGAAAAAATTCAATAAGTAAAAAAGAATACTATGTAATAACCTAATCAAAAAATAGATATTATAAAATAATAAGAAAATAGTATTCGATTTCTATTCATCTTAATATTTGATATTATTATTATATGTGCGCCTTTGTTTAGAGGATTTTATGTCTAATTATTCAAAAAATTAGATTGATTGATACGAGTTGATTTCTTGTTACGATGGATGGAAGAAAGAATGGATAGTCCAATAGCTGCTTCAGCAGCCGCAAGGGCTATAACAAAAATTGCGAAAATGTCTCCTTTTAATTGGCGACTATCAAATAGATCAGAAAATGTTACGAGATTTAGATTAATTGAATTCAGTATAAGTTCAAGACATATTAGAGCTCTAACCATGTTTCGGCTTGTGATCAATCCATAGATACCAATCGAAAATAAATAGACACTAAAAAAAAGTACATGCTCAAACATCATTAACTAACTCCTTATCAATCTCGATTCATTTCAATATGAGGACAAGAATTGAACCGATTCCATTAATTAGAATAGAACAGTTACACAACAAAAGAGAAAAGAAGGTATTTGTTGGCAGTAGATGGGTTTTACTAAATCAAAATTGTGATTCTTTAGTTATTTATTAGTTATTTATTTTCGATTTGAAATTCTAAGAATTTTGACTAATTCTAAGTATTTCTTATTGCCGAGCCATAGTAATTGCACCTATTAAAGAAACTAGAAGAATTATGGAAATGAGTTCAAACGGAAGATAAAAATCAGTTGCTAAATGAATCCCAATTTGTTGAACGTTATTTATGAGACCCTGTTCTACTATTTGGTTTGATCTTGTAGTCCAAAGAATTCCATACCATGACGTATCTGGGATAGTAGTCATTAGTGAAAAAAGAATAGTTATACAAACGAGTGAAGTGAACCCATCTCCAATAGTCCAATAATTCTTATTTTTAGACCATTCTGAGCCATTTACGAACATTACGGCAAATATGATCAAAACATTTATAGCTCCCACATAAATAAGAAGTTGTGCGACAGCTACAAAGTAGGAATTCAATAAAATATAGAATAAGGATATACAAACAAGAACTAATCCCAGCGAAAAGGCAGAATAAATTGGGTTGGTAAGTAATACTACTCCTAGACCTCCTAGTAGAAGAACAAATCCCCCAAATAGCACAAGAATCTCATGTATTGGTCCAGGTAAATCCATTATGGATAAGAAGAAATTAATAGTATAAAATTTTTCATGAACTGACTAAAACTAAAAGATTCAAGGAAGGAAAAAGGGATTAGGATATTTTTTTGTATATAAGTTGTATAGTTAGAAATCACATCACGAAAATCTACTCTCATTTTAAATCAGGAATAATTTGCAATAAGCAGTAGTTATTCGTTTTTCTTTATAGTTAATAAAAAACTATTGGATTTTTCTTTTTTGTTAGAAAAATCCTAGTAACTAATAATTAGTAACCGTTCTTGAATTCCAAGATTTTTCTTCGTCTATTTTACTTTGAGTCGAATTCCTAATTGTTTGAATTGTGTAATCTCCCATTATGGAGATTGGTAACCGACTCAAAGCAATTTGATTGTAATTCAATTCATGACGATCATAAGTAGAAAGTTCATATTCTTCAGTCATTGATAAACAGCTTGTCGGGCAGTACTCAACACAATTACCACAAAATATACAAACTCCGAAATCAATACTATAATTAAGCAATTGTTTCCTTTTAATATCCTTTTCAAATCTCCAATCCACAAGGGGTAGATCTATCGGGCATACGCGAACACATACTTCACAAGCAATACATTTATCAAATTCAAAGTGGATTCGCCCCCGGAAACGCTCCGATGTAATTGATTTTTCATAAGGGTAGTGAATCGTTATAGGTAAACGATTTGTGTGGGATAAGGTAATTATGAAACTTTGACCAATGTACCTTGCAGCGCGTATTGTTTGTTGACCATAACTCATGAACCCAGTTACCATAGGGAACATATTCTAAATATCTATGAAAAAGGTATGTTTCTTTCTCTTGTTTGAGAGAACTTTTGTGTTGAAAATATTCTTACTGTTATTGTATTATCTTATTTATAGTGAAACAAGTTGGGAAGAAGTTGTTAATAAGAGATTGCCCAGGGAAATAGGTAAAAGAAATTTCCATCCAAGATTTAATAACTGATCCATTCTCATCCTGGGTAAAGTCCATCTTATTGTGATAGAAATGAAGAGAAATAAATAAGCTTTAGTTAATGTAATAAAGATACCCATTGTCATTTCCAAAATTCCAACCATTTTATTCATTTGGAAAAATTCAAAAAAGGATATATAGGGAATAGAGAAATTCCACCCGCCTAAGTAGAGAACTGTTACAAATAAAGAGGAAACTAATAAATTTAGGTAAGAAACAAGATAAAATAAACCATATTTGATACCGGAATATTCGGTTTGATAACCTGCTACTAATTCTTCCTCTGCTTCTGGTAAATCAAAGGGTAATCTTTCACATTCTGCCAAAGAAGAAATTAGAAAAACCAGAAAACCTATAGGCTGACGCCAAAGATTCCATCCAAAAAAACCATATTTTGACTGTGCTTCAACTATATCAACTGTACTTGAACTGTTAGATAATCATAGTCGATGATAACATCACAGTTCCCACCGCTATTCCAAAACCGTACATGAAACCTTAGCTTCATACGGCTTCTCTATGATCAGAAAAAAGGAAAGGGTTGTTTCGTTTCGGTATTATCCCCCTGGGCATAGATAGAATTAGGTAAGATAAAATCGATTGGAAAGTCCTAAATTAGACCAAAGGAATTCCGTCTGCTAGAATAAGAAAAAGCGCTTCCGAATTGATCTCGTCCTTTATAATATAATGAAAATTTTTCTTTGTTCAGTAATAACTTAATCTTGGAATAAAACACTCGTTATAGCAATTAATAAATGAAAAGAATTAGGGATTAATTCATGAGGAATTCTGTATTAATATGAATAGAGGAAGGAAAGAATAAATAAATATCTTTTTTTTGTATTGCATTCCATATCTTTTGTCCTATTCTTCTTTCCCCGGGGAAGGGTACTTAAAAAGAAAAAAGGAATAAAGGATTAATTCGTTCTTGATAGCCATTTCTTTAACAAGTGAAAGGGAACATACTCTGGATCGGAATCCGAAGAAAGTACTACTTGATCATTTCCACCAATTTCAAGTCCTTATTATGATTCCTTTTATGAGGAAAAATCTCTAATGCCTTAGATTCCCTCATTACTAATCCTTTATGTACTTTAGTGTTCCTAACCCCTCACTAATTTTTGATGGATTCCCCTTATGATTCTAAGTTATAGTAATAACTCGGAATATTCTAGTAATGGAATTCCATATCGCGAATCCTTTATTCTTGCCCGCTTCAAGATATGATGACTAATCAAAAAATCTCAACCTTGGGGTAAAGAGTTTACACTACTTATGTTTACTTCAACTTTTTTCTTGTACGTAGGAAATGAGATTTTTTCTTTTTACTACAAATTAATAAGCTGTTTTGTTTCACTCATATAGCTATCTAGTTTAACTTACCAACCCGAATACAGAATAAGAAAAGGAAGATAAATATTCAATGGATTTTGGAGGAAAAAGATCCTATTTTAACGAATCACACGTAGAGATATTGCTAGCACACAAAAAGTTAATGGTATTTCATAACTAATAGATTGAGCAGCAGCTCGTAGACCGCCTGAAAAAGAATATTTATTATTTGAGCTATATCCTGCCATAAGAAGACCAATAGGAGCAATACTTGAAATGGCAATCCATAAAAAAACACCAATACTAAGATCGGCTAAAACAAAACGATATCCCAAAGGGATAACTAAAAAACTTAATAAAATTGATATGACCGCTATAGAAGGTCCAATGCTAAATAAAGGAATATCTCCTCGGGATGGCAGGATATCCTCCTTAAAAAGTAGCTTAGTTCCATCGGCTATAGCTTGAAGCAGTCCCAGGGGGCCAGCATATTCAGGACCAATACGTTGTTGTATCGATGCGGATATTTCTCTTTCTAACCACACAATTACGAGTACTTCTATTGTGATTCCCAGTAGGAGGGTCAAAATGGGTAGAATCCATATCAGTCCATAGACTTCTTTTAATAATTCCGATTTCGAAAAAGAATTGATAGTTTCTATCTCTACCCTATCTATTATCATTTCAACGATCAACTTCCCCCATAATGATATCTATACTACCTAATATCGTCATGATATCAGCCAATTTCATTTTTTTAACTAGTTGAGGAAGAATTTGCAAATTAATAAAACCGGGTGGACGAATTTTCCATCTCCAGGGGAAAAGACTATCATCTCCTACCAGATAAATTCCTAATTCACCTTTTGGAGCTTCCACTCTTACATAAAGCTCTTGCTTTGACAATTCAAAATTGGGCGAAGGTTTTTTACCAAGAAATCGATATTCAAAATCATTCCATTCGGAATTCTTTGTTTTCTTAAAGCGTCGGACTTCTAAATTCTCATAAGGGCCTCCAGGAATTTTCTCTACAGCCTGTTGAATAATTTTGATGGATTCCCTCATTTCACCCATTCGTACTAAATAGCGAGCTAATGAATCCCCTTCTTTTTGCCATTGGACTTTCCAATCGAATTGGTTGTAAGACTCATAAGGATCAACTTTACGAAGATCCCATTGTATTCCAGAAGCTCGTAACATCGGTCCCGATAAGCCCCAATTTACTGCTTCTTCTCCGCTAATAAAACCGACTCCTTCAACTCGTTCTAAAAAAACGGGATTCCGTGTAATAAGTTGTTGATATTCAACAACTCCTCGTAAAAAATAATCACAGAAATCTAAACATTTATCGACCCATCCATAAGGTAGATCGGCGGCTACCCCTCCGATGCGAAAGTAATTATGCATCATTCGCATACCTGTAGCAGCTTCAAATAGATCATATATCAATTCTCTCTCTCTAAAAATATAGAAAAAAGGGGTCTGTGCGCCTAGATCCGCCATAAAAGGTCCAAGCCATAACAAGTGAGAAGCTATACGGCTCAACTCTAACATAATTACCCTAATATAGCTGGCTCTTTGGGGTATTTGAATATTCTCCAAGAATTCTGGTGCATTTACCGTTATTGCTTCTGTAAACATAGTAGCTAAATAATCCCACCGTGTTACATAAGGTAAGTATTGTATAATAGTTCGGTTTTCCGCGATTTTTTCCATTCCTCTGTGTAAATAGCCTAATATGGGTTCACAATCAATAACATCTTCACCATCGAGAGTAACGATCAGTCGAAGAACACCATGCATTGATGGGTGCTGAGGGCCCATATTGACTATCATGAGATCTTTTCTTGTAAGCGGTAGACTCATATCCTTTCTTCCTTAATTCATTATTCCATGAAAATGGATTATTCCATGAATTCCTCAAAACGAGGCTCATCAAAATGAAAAATCTAAGACTACTATAAGACTACTAATAAAATAAGAAAAAAATTCGAACGATTAAATTACTTCTCCCGAATATCCAACTGACTGATTAATTTCTTATAACGTACTCTATTTTTCTTTGCCAAATAAGCCAGCAAACGTTGACGTTTTCCCAAAAGTCTTCGTAGACCTCTTTCCGATGAAAAATCTTTTTTGTGTAATTCCAAATGTGAAGCAAGTCTCCGTATCTTATTGGTGAAACTGAATACTTGAAATTCAACAGAACCCCTGTTTTCTTCTTTTTCTTCTTTAACCATAAATCCCAAAATTTTTCTACCTCCTTTCTTTTTCATGTATTTTTCTGATCAGGAAAAATACAAAATTATGTCAGTTATTTTGAAGTTATTCTAATCTCGTACACACAAAAATTTGCAATTATTCATCTACTACTGGAATTTGGATTTATTTTATCGATGCAAATTGGATTTGGATAGAAGGGTACATTCTTTTATTTTAGATAGAAGAAACATTTCTTCTATCTAAAATAAAAGAATTTTGCTGATTTATTTATTGCTATATCCAATTTATGGAATTGATACACCATTTAATTGATATCGTTTAGCAAAATGAAACACAGCATATGCATCCATCTTTCGGCTCGAGAATTTCACGGGATAGAGATATGGTATAAGAAATAGGCTATTAAGTAACTCTAAATGAATTGTGGATACATCTGTATCCTTAACATACTGAAACGACTGCCATTATTCGTATCAAACCAATAGCGATTCATACAAGCTAAATCTTCTAATCAATGGTGGGCCAATAATGAATTTTTTTGCATATGTATTAAGACGCTTGGCCTGATTTCGAAATTGTCCAGAGTTTTTTATGTTGTTTTCATTGCAAAATGATGGACCTCCTTCCGTAACTTTCCAATTACGAGTACGAGAATTGAAAGACATGAAAATTCTCAATTCTCTACGGCGTCTAGGAGATAGATAGAATATTTTCAGGAACAAGAAAATCAGAAGAATCTTTCTCTCTATTCACTACCATTCCGCGTCTTCGACTTCTATTAGTTTCTTTTCTTCTTTAATGCAATAGCTATAGTTTGATATAGAATCCATTTCTCAAAGTAATGGAAACCATTCTCGTATAGGAAATGGTTCGAAAATCGCTATTCCATCTTTTAGGTATCGTGAAAAGTGATACCTGTGAAGATCGTGCATTTCAGTCACATTCAGATCCGCTTTTCGAGTCCATGATATAACCAAATTGGATGGATCTTCCACCCGTTTAGCTAAGAAAGAATAGATGCAGAGGTGGATAATAGATCGATATGAAGATCATGAGCTGCCCCATAATGAAACCGCCAGTAGTCGCGAATATCTCCTTCTTCCCTAATCCAAGATTGGAGAAAGAAGATCTAAGAGGGACCTATGGAGAATGTGGTCAGAAATCCATAATAGAGTCCGACCACAACGACCGAATTAATTATCCTCATCGAGAAACTTAGACTACTAAGTAGAAAAGGTAGAAAAGATTTGAAAATCATGGCATGGGTCTCCTTTTTTTCTTTCTTTAGAGTTTTCTATATGCACAATTTCTCGATGTTTCGATGAGAATTTCTTGACTTTCCATATATAGAAAGAGATAGACTATAAATGACATCTCTTATGTAAATAAGACCAAAGGGATGGATATTAAATGATAGGAAGTGCTAGGAAGTGAAATAGAATGAAATAGAGCCACTTTGGGCTTCCCTATGAAATGAGGCATGGAACGGAGTCACTACGAAGAAATTCCGGGAGTTACGAAAGAAGCTTCGGACTCATATTGTTCATGGGTTGAGAGCGGGAGTTGAACTCTAGGAGGTCGAAT